AAGAGCCCTTCCTTATATAAATATAAAGATATAAAGAATATAGGTTAAGGCGATCTTCTTTGAACTCAAAAAAAATTTCACTTTCATTCTTCCTGTGAGTGAATCCTATCTTCCGAAATTGCGTAGAGAAAGGAAAGGAACCTGCGCTGTCGCTTGAGGTGGTATCACTGGCCCACGTCTACACGCAGTTCAAAGCTGGCTCCAGAAGAGGTTGGTCCAACAGCTCCGTGGCTCGAGGCAAAGGTAACCGCTACCCGTCTCTGGCCCTAGCTCGCAGCTCCATTGAGCACTGAACAAAGACACATACATCGAGCACAGCGCACAGACTGGGTTAAAAGCCCGACTTGGTTTAGCGGTTGCACCAAACCTCACTGTGGCTAGTGAGACAAAGTAGTAACGACCTGGCCCCTCCCTTCCTTCCTTCCTGTGGGGGACCATTACGTTCCATTCCCTGAGTAGGACGAAATTCACAGCGCTCTGACCTGTCTCAAGGTAAGACTGCAGCAACTTTTGTTGACAGGGTAAACACGAAAGTGGGAGCGGGTTGAGTCCAGACAACCGTAGTAAGATGACGGCGTCGAAAAGGAGACAACCGATGTCAGAGGCCTAAATCTCTGGGCTGTTCGGATCACCGAGGTTATTCAAACGAAGAGTAGATCAGTCTAGCCAACTGAGGATTTGGTTTTTGTGAAACACGGAGAAAGAAGTCATGTCTCCGCCGGTTCCTGCGCTTCAATACATTGGGCTTTCGTACTGGATTTTCTTTCTGGTGCAGTTCTATCCGCTGCTTTCTTATCTTCTTTGGCCGCAGGTGCGAGGGAAGGGGCTGATATGGTTTCCAATCCCGATGAGAGAGATGACTGGTGTTATATATACCCCTATCTCTTATTCTTAATAACCCATTCTGTTGACTATATACAGCTGGTACTGAACTCACCCATCGTCGCTTTCAAACTAGTGGTGGAAGCTATTCTATTTAGTAATTACATAAGATGATGACGGAAGCCTCTCATTTAGAAATGGCAAATTCAGTTGTGCGATAGCTCCCATTCGTTATTGTTCTGACGCCCGAATAGAGAACGACTCGCACGATAGACGACCCGCGAGCTTCAAGGCTCAAATGCGGTATCGGTTGTTCGAAACCCTCTCGTGACTGGGAGCAAAGTAGGTACAACTCGGCTCTAACGGCTGGAGCCGTTACGCAAAGTTTCCTGGTCTTAGCGAAATCAGCACGCGTCCTTAACCTGGTCGAATTCTCAGCTGGCAGAATCAGAGCAGGTGTTCAAACCTGTTCTGGGGACGGCCCCAAGCCCGATAAAGGCGGTTGATCCGGCCTCCTAAAGATATCAACGCGTGCCGGGCCGGGAGACGAAGACCCTGGGCGGAGTGGGCTTTAGCTATTCCAACACTCCGTAAACCAACCTAGTCAGTTGGGTAATCCGATCTCACTTTTCACGGAATAGGAAGCTGTTCCGCGGCGTCGGAGGGATGAGTACTACTAGTGGGCTGGATTCTTCCTCTTCTCTAGCTATGGCTTCTTTTTCATGGCGGGTGAATAATGCGATAACTCATCCATGCGGGTAGTCCCTATCTGCTGTCATGCCCCTCTAATGGCTGTGTCAAACTCCCGAGAGTCCAATATCGTAGATCAAGAGATAAAGCCGCTTATTCGGATTTGACTTGCGCCTCAGCTTGATGAAGGTCAAGACATTGGCAAGGTCCTCTTGCTCTTCTCTCGTAGCTATGTCCTCAACTACGACAGCTACTGGAGTGAGGTTGCGTAATAGAGTGGCAGTTGCCTATTGACAGAAGTCATCTCGACGCACACTCACCTGGAAATGGAAGACTGAAAGCCAGAGTCTTGAAACTAAGGGTCTGAAAGAGTTCTCTTTCTCTTGCCGGACTCGTCAATGAAGTCTGAAGTCAAGAAGCGGTGTCAACTCTTGGCCTCGGAACTTCTGTGCCGTTAGCTGCGAACTCAACTCTTTTGTCATCGGCTCATCTCCTGATATTTAATGAAGTGGGCTCATACCTGACTCGCGCAAAGACGGACCTTCTCCTTCTGTTAGACCTCATCCATTGTCGCTTTCATTGAACTAGTACTCGTTGCTTACTTTGATGAGTCTGAAACACCTCCCTATCTTCCAATAACGTATGTATATAGGAACTGCTTCATTGCTCCTTTCTTCACTCTGATATGGAATCATCTTTCCGGAAAGTGATTTGATAATATGAATAGACGGGCAGAAAAACTCTAATCGAGGTAAATTTCCGAGAAGTCCAGTTCTGGTTTGATACCAGTCTCAGGGTCCAACTCCTCTAATACAAGGAATGTGTCCGCATCGTACCGAGCTTTGCTCGGGAGGCCCTGGATTCACAACAACTATGTTGTCCCCTCCACTTTTCATCAGTGCTTCAAATACAAAGCAGATGGTGATCAGAAGATGGTGACTTAATTCTCAGTTAAAGAATCACACTATGCTGACGAAAAATCTTTCGTCGATAGTGAAGAGGCGACATCTACATCTACATCCACACCCCAGTCCGGAAAAAAGAAAGAATAGAAGCCTAAGAGTAGTCCTAAGCGGTCTTCAAAACCGGTTAAAGGACCCGTATTGGGGAAGCGACTCTGGGTCAGACGATGATGAGGTACTACCGAAGCCAAGTCCTCCTTCTCAGAGTCAACCAAAGCTGCCAGAAAGGGTTACTGCACCTCTGACTAAGGTCCAGGTGTCAAATGTCGAAAACCTAAAGACATTTGTCGTTAAGCCAAGAAATAAGGGGCAAAAGGGGATTCTTTATTACAAAAGCTCCCCGCAACCCCTTTCACATGATGACATTAACATTGAAGAGGAACATGTCACTTCCAGCCAGACAAGCTACAATGGGTTTTTGCGACCCTAGGATAAAGCAAATCATGGAACGGGAAGGAAGTAAGGCATTGGAATTAGGAAATAGCATTTATCCCAAGATAGCGGTAGCAAGTCTTCTGTGGAGGCTAGGAGTAGGAGTAGCAATAGGGAAGGAAAGGCAAGAAGAGCCCTTTCTATTGTAGTGGAAACCATGCCTTTCCCACTTGATTCGAAAGCGCCCCTGTCCTCTCTTCCTTCCTGCTTTCTTACGACAACTACCTATTGTCTATATCATCCTGAAAGAACAAGGTTATCTAGAATCGTCCCTTACTCCATTTCTTTCTGTTAAAGGAAAGCCCATGCCTTGACTTGCTTCACGCTGTACTTACTGCTTGCTTACATGCTTACTTGGAACTGAACTCTCATGATTATTTATCATAAAGAAATAAAAGAGCGAGATGTGCCTCCATGAAGGCCTTCTCTTCAGAGAACCCCTCAAGGAATGGTTGACCTAGGCTAAAAGAAGCGCTGCTTTCTTCTCAGCTCGCTTAGGGCTTGGAAGATTCTTCGCTAGCGAATCAATCGTACGTAGTAGTTTTTTTCGTTCTATCTATTCTAGATTGGGTTGGTGAATGGAATTCTTATCTGAAACTCCATTACTTTGGAGCTTGCTTCGCATAGGCTACACAGAAGTCACGGAACTCTTCTTTTAAGAGTCAAAAAAGTAGCAGCAATAGCCTTTTTCAACTATGCCTTTCGTCTTTCGCCCGCTACTTCATCGCCTGGTCTCGATGAGAGCCTAAACTAAATCAGTTAAGCGGCTTCCTTTGAGGAAAGTCGGTCTTTTTGGTTAAAAAATGGATTATCCTTTCTCTACGCAACCCAGGGCTTTCACCCACCCGAACGGAGTCGAACCTTCACTGCCTTTCCTCGGCTCACTTCACTTGCTTGACAGGTTAGAATCCAGCTAAAGATAGGAGTGGATATTGCACTTGCACAGCAGAAAACAGCGGTTGTAGATGCAGCGGATTTAGTTCAATGCCATGCTTATTGAATGCCTCCCACGCGTACTTCATGCCAAAGCTTCTCGTTCGATCCCTTTCCCAAGCGTAGAAGGGGTATCGGAAGATCTCTGCTTACCTTAGATAGAGGAGCTACTCTAATAGCTTATGGGAGCTACTTGGCACGCTTGGCCCTAGATTATTTAAGGATACTCACTAGCATAGCAGACTGGCGCTATACAGACAGCTATTCTAGACTGCATAGACTAATGCTTGCCTTCTTGCTTATTCCTTCCCTCTAACCATAGTCTTGCTTGCCACTTGCAAAGAAAGAGCTTTCTAGAGTCAAGTAAGGAGAGATTCACTATCTTCCGAATCATGCCTTACCTGAATGCCAGTCTTTCTTGTCCTTATTATAAGATTCAACTCTGACTAAGCAAAGAATCCAGATAGGAGAGTGAGAGAGTTCTATCCTAAGTAATGAGATGAGCTTGATTACGCACCTGATTGACTCTTAGTTACTGAAAGCGCTGATGAACTATCTTCCTTATTTTAAGAGGATGTAACTCGGATTCCTCCTTCACGGCTTGAAGCTTAAGGGCTATCGGAATTCCCTTTCAATTCAAACTTTCTCGAGTCACCCTAACGTAACGGCTAACAGAACTTGGCTAACTTCTTACTGAATGCCGTACTGAGAGTTCTCTCGGGACGAGCTCTTAGCGATTAGTCAGTCCGGGTCCAGCTAGTCTTGCACTTTCAGACCGGTCCTTCAAACAAAGGCTTAGTAAGCACAGATTCCCTATAAATATAAATTCCTATAAAGACCGATCATCGCTTCCTTCCCCGACCCTTCGAATGATTGATTCAGTGTGAGAATAGACTCTCTCTGGTAGAACAAAAAAGCCCTTACTTGTGCTTTAGAACAGCAGGGCTCTAGTTCTTTCTTTTGTTATTTCGATCCGTAAGTAAGAGTAAGAACCTATCCAGCTGAGCACGATCTAGGCTACAAAGGCACTTACGCTCAGAAGGTGGCCCAGCTCACTTCGCGGCAACGACATCCATCCAACGAGATGTGCTTCGGGAAATTCACCATAGGTGATGTCCGCAAACGTCTGCATGCACCCAGCTAGATTTAAGATATATGTATGGTTGAAGGGAGCTGACAGGGAGTCAACAAGGGAATATTGCACCCCCAATCTCGATCTACCGCCGGTTGGATGTCGTAGTCTTTCCACTCATCTAAGTCAGCACCATAACCCCATTTATCTTATGGAAAAAACGTTACAGGTCAATAGTTAAGCTATGATGGGTTCGTCGAGCTTTGATCCCATTCCGAAGCGTTCTGCTCATTGAGTTTTGTAATAAGGTTCCGGTCTTTGTTCGGTGAATCTCGAGGTCTTTCAGATCTCAACCGAAGGGCCCGAATTCAACGATTTCCATATCCTGTTGATATTTCTTTATTCTTCTTATTCCCATCATGCGCTAAGCACACCAGATGATCCACAAGAATGGTGCAAGGATTCGACCCTATAACCGTACCGTCCATCCTACCCTGTTGGTGGCCGGGTTAGCACCTCTCGTCGCCTCTTTTTTCCAACCCTCCACCAGGATTAGCATTTCCCAACAAAGCTACCAGCGAGAAAACAGGTCTTTTGTGAGATTTCATTTCAATGATCAGCGGAAGTCTAGCTATGGATCTCCTTATTTCCATCCTATCTACTAATTTCGTTTTTTTCAAGCATTTTTCGAAAATCTTTCTCGATTGGCCCCAACTTCATAGATCAGCACACCGAGCCCCTTGCTATGGGCAGAGTTTGATAAAAATTTGTCTTGGGCACGTGGCTCCTGTGAACTTGGAACTCTGTCGAGTATCGATTCAACTCTTCTCCACTGGTTCGCCTACTCGTATGTGCCGTCTAGGGGCTCATCAGAAGCAAGAACTTCTACCTTGTCAACTAGCTCAAGATTTGAAGGTAATTCGTAGTTCGCTAACATTCACTCACCTGGAATACTTCCACCTATCGGCTCAGAATTCCATTACGCCCAGTTAACTCACTGCTTTCGCGGATTCGCTAAGCAACTGAAAGAAAAAAAAGACTTTAAATAAAAAAAATAGGTGTCCATGCCACCAACCAACTCCTGAAAGAAAAACAAGAGCTTATCCGGCAAACCAGTATAAGTACCCATCGAGTCGAGCAATGATCAGGGGTCAGTTTCAACCTTAGACAGTGAGAGATCAACCGCAGATGGAAGACTACTCCAGCCTAAAAGGAACATACAGTCTTAGGGTTAGGGGGGAATCCTCAACAAAAGCGAAAAGATCAACAGAAAGCCTATATCTATTAAAGTAGCTCGCATGCAAGGAGTTCGTTTCCGTTCCCTCCCCTGCTGCTGGTGGTGCCAATCTAATGCTGCTAAGATTGGTTCAGTCGCTAGCGAAAGGAAAAGGCTCCTACTCACTTTAGTAGCTCTACCGGACCAGACAAAGGCAAAAGACAAAGAAAGAGGCGGGCAAGTAGTGGAAACTCTTAGATAGGAACGTTCAGCGATTGAATTGCCTTCAGTAAATCTAACCAGCTAAGCTACCTAAATAACCTTTCTAATTAAGAAAGGGCAGTTCTGTCGATTCCCAATCTCGAAACTGAAAGTGCGAAGTCACAAGCTGATGAGCTATATGTGAAGTTAAAAAATCCAGTTAAAAAAGAAAATATATAGCTTGATAGCTGAAACTGGAACTCGAGCCGAAAATGGAAATGGTTGGAACGGTCCCGGCTGCTAACCACGTTTCGCTTTATTGCAAAATCGGGAAGTGAGGGAGAGGCTTTCACTCACGGAGTTGCGACTCCTACGGACCCTGGTTCCGAAAGGACTCTATATGGATAGGTTCGGGGCTACCCATTTGACAGTCACTCAGACCCTATAAGGACACGGTAGGGCAAGCCGAGTGCAGGGAGGTGTGGTTATTTTCATACATTTCTCCTTTCCTTACTGCTTCCTTCATTCTGTGGTTTTGAGTTCCCTTTGCCATTCTTCTCCGAAGTTGGCTAATCTTCCAACCAAGTAGTGAGAATATGAAAGGTCAGCATGTAGATGATGCCGTTATCAGGTCTTCGAATTGAGTTGGAAGACGATCTTTGGGCCATGTAGCGTTTTGGACAGCTTCCCTTGTTAAGGAGTATAGTGTATTAAGCATGGGATTCACCACTCCTATATATCGATTGTCTACCTTGCCCATGACCGGCACCCTTTTTCCTTCCTCACCCTTGACTTTCTCTTTCTGGGACTCTCTATTTTCGCTTTCGACTAATTCGGGAACCAGTCTTCCACGCCACCTGTGGTTTCCGGGCATGGTCGTTCTGCTTGGGACATTTCTGCTTGTTCTTCTGTACGGCCATATGACAAGTCATTTGCGAACATTTCGGGAACCTTTGGTTGTCTTTTTGTTCCAAACATCGCATCCAGTATTGCTGGTTTCTTTTTAAAAGAGCTAGCTCATTAGCTATCTGTGAGTGGGGCTTGTTGAAAGCATCTACTCGAGTGTATCGAGAAACGTACCGTACCAGTCATCTCAACATTCCAAATTCCTATGTTTCTAGCCAGCAGCCTATTACGTAAACAGCTTTGTCAACTAAGACATATACATTGGAAAACTAATCCTCATGCCAGGTTCAGTAAATCTAAATCGCAGGAGAAACCTGTGGTGGGGAGAGGGGGAAGGCGACGGCTTCCCTCTACCTTCCATCGGCTTAGAAGTGAAAAGGCGGGGGGCCGGTGATCAGAGAGTGTAGAAAGAAGAGAAGTGAGTCTCAGTGAGGACTTCTCCCTCCCCGTCCGCTATTCATGCTTGGGCGTCGGGGCTATCTTTCAAATTCGAATGATTACTTAATTAGCCTTTCTTCTTCTAAGGACTGATGATTGTGGCAGTCTTTATTCGTAAGAATGGAATCTGTATGCTTTTCTTTTTTTCTGCTATCGATAGCTTTGAAGAAAGGAATGAAGAAGAACTAGGTTCAGATAATATCCTCAGCAGGGACGATTCCAGTACTTATATTACTAGAGCAGTTTACAAACTTTGCTAATAATAGCTCACTCTCCTTGACTTTAGAAAGGAAATCTGGACATGTGACTGATCCCACCATGTTCGGCTCACGCAAGGCTTGCTTGCATCCTGAGATGGGAGAACTGGCCGAGATGAGGGTCAGCGCCCGTACTAGCCCTTGACTAAGCGAAAGCGCTAATGGATGGTAATTTCTTAGTTCTTATACTAAGGGTGAGCTTACGAAGCTTCAAGCTAGGCTTTCCCTCCATTATAGATTAGTTCTTTACCTAGGCTAGTAAGATCAGGAAGGAGACATTGAAATCAAGAAAGATAAAGGAACGGGATAAGATAGTCGCTTACAGAAGGGCAGAGAGATCTTATTCAATGCGATAGAAATAAGGCTTGACAAATGGAGCGAGAAAGCGGTAGATACCATTCCCAAATGCATACACAGTCAAGTTTCCACAATGAATCCCAGAATGGCTAGGTCAGTATGCCCATGCTTTGGAATAAGCTAAGCTCCTATGGTATGGGCCGGTACACTGCCACTGCGGCGGATGACACAGCTTGGTACCTTTACTGCGCCGATCCATTTTTGTTCTTCTCAGCGGGCTAGGGCCCCTCTGCGATTGCACGACCTTTCCTCACCAGCAGAAAAGAAATCCAATCCAAGACCGACTCCGATCCGCCTAGAGTTGATGGCAGCCTAATTCTTTCTCCCTAAACATATATAGAAATAGGAGTAACGACGGGAATGGGACAGGTCACGACTACGTGTTTGACTCCGGCCAGAGAGTGATTTTGTCCAACTACTACTCCAACTCGAGCTCTTAGCCCAGCAAGGTTCAGACCGAACATCGCCGACCCTAGAGGTCCACTCTAAACCAGGAATTCCGACTATTAAAATTCTCAAGTCATACGATTTTCATACGGGCCCGTATCTCCTTCTTTTTTGAGCCTGCCTTGAGCGGGCATGGAAGTCCCTCTTCTTATCAAGCAGGAAAGCCCGCGTATTCTTATTAGAATGTCCATTGGAGCTTGACCTCCGGTGAGGCTTCTTTCCTTTCATAAGGGAGGCTCTTTCCATGCTCGGCTAATTGAACCAAAAACAAGTTTCGGATCGATAGAGCGTTTAGCTTGGATTGAAGACGCGAGAGTGAGGGTCGATTTCATTTCAACTCTAAAGGCTTTTCTTTAGCAAGGTATAGGATGGCGGAGCGTAGTGAACGAATGCAAAACAATAGGATGAGCTCGACCGGAATGAAGATCATAACCTGAGGGCGACGGAGCGTATGCCCAGAATCCAAACCGTGGAAATGTCACACTGCCACTGAGAGGTGCGATCCTGGCTCGATACGGAACCCCTTTTTAGCCAATCAATTGCAATTGCGAGGTCCGTCCTTTTCCTACAGGACTAAACTAGAAAGTGTTTGAGTTCGCCAGCAGTAGGACTATCTGAAGAAGTAGCTGCTATGGCATACCATACCCATGAGCCTAATGAGAAGAGTCTCCCCCTAGCTTGACTACCTGTAAGCCAATGGGATCATTCAGAAGCAAGATGTTGATTTCTCTTTTCATCGAAAGAACCGCCGAGTAGCTCGAGCAGCTTAAAAGCTGAAAAACAGAGGGCCCTTTTCACTTTTTTATTTTAAAAGTCTGGGAAACCAGAAACGGAATACCTAGGTCGCAAGGCAAGGGAGGACGGAACCCCACTTCGACTCACCAAGGAGAAGGTAATTACTTTTATATCGTTTCTTCTGAAGTGATATAGATCAATGCCTGGACTGGGGTGGCGTCGGGCCACGGGAAAACGTTTGCAGATGCGACCATGAATCGAAATCGAAACATTCAGCTGTCGACAGACAAACTTTGCCGAAACGTCGACCGCAAACGAAGGATGGCGAAGCCCCGGTTCCCAGGGTTGGAGTATTCCCTATTATGAGCCTACTCAGATCAGAACTAGTTGATTCTCTTTCGCTTATCGGCCGGCCGGCTTTAAGCAACCTTCGCATTTCCTGCTGAGATCCCGACGTCTCCAAGTGGGCCCTCTTGGCCACCCGCGACCTTGGCTTTTTAGAGAATCCCGCTCCTGTGTCGTGGGACTTGTA